AATGAAACAATTCCATTCGTAGGAACAAAGAGAAGCAGATTTATTCTATACCCGATAAGTACCAATACGCAATGGGTGGTTGATACCATTTTCTATCAGTAAATGTGTCCTTCCTTATTCCTCATTAGAAGGCCCTATTCGTCAAAATTTTCCTTTATTTCTTCTTTTGTCTTTCTTTATGAATTTTTCTAATCTATGGATAAAATAAATACGATAAAACCAATATTATAAAGACAATAAAATAATGTTGTTACGTTTCCACATCAAAGTAAAATATAGTACTTAGTTCTTTTTTCTTTCAATTAATGCCTATTGGTGTTCCAAAAGTACCTTTCCGAAGTCCTGGAGAGGAAGATGCATCTTGGGTTGACGTATAGTGCGACTTGTCAGATATATTGGGTCATATGGGATTTCCCCGTTCTCTCCCCCGATCGAGATATCCTCTGTTTCGCCCAAGAAAGATAAATTGAATCATCAAAAATTTGGAGCGTGAAGCACAATTAGATCCATTGTTTGGGGGATTCACATTACTATTATCAATTAGAATAATTTATGGTTGGCTTGGTTGGACTAAAAAATGAAGTATCCAGGCTCCGTTTAGAAAAAACCCAATTGGTAATATATCTATGATTACTACTTGTATCATAAATGATTCCTGTTTGGTATTTGTAAAGAGATCCTATTTGTCAAGCGAGGGAATCTCAAACTAAATACTTGGTGAAAGGTATGAAATGAATTGAAAAAAAAAAAAGAAAGTCATAACAAAAAGAAATGGTAATGGGAAGATTTGTCCTATATGTGCAAATCAAAATCGGGCGGATCTTTACCCGGAGTAGAGCATAAACCTAAAAAGATGAAAGAGACCCATTCAGGAACAAGAAAATACCATCGTGATTTGGATTGAATCTCGATGAAACAATACATCAATGAGAAGTTAATTCGATAAGTTTAGTGACTTTTTTTCTATTATAAGGAAGAAAGAAGTTCAAATTCGTCTTTATTGAAAAATCGAAGAAAAAGTCCTTTCATTAGAAGTCAGAAAAAACCTGCTATGAAAAAAGAATAGGAACAAAGAAAGAGGACTTGAATCTATACATTGATTCTTTTTTTTTTTCGCAATTATTTTTTGAACCGTATGCGTCAAAAGGTGCATGTACGGTTCCTAAGGGATACAATTTTACCCTAATCAACCGACTTTATCGAGAAAGATTACTTTTTTTAGGCCAAGAAGTTGATAGCGAGATCTCGAATCAACTTATTGGTCTTATGGTATATCTCAGTATCGAGGATGATACCAAAGATCTGTATTTGTTTATAAACTCTCCTGGCGGATGGGTAATACCTGGAGTAGCTATTTACGATACTATGCAATTTGTGCGACCAGATGTCCATACAATATGCATGGGATTAGCCGCATCAATGGGATCTTTTATCTTGGTTGGAGGAGAAATTACCAAACGTCTAGCATTCCCTCACGCTTGGCGCCAATGAGGTTTTTTTTTATTTGAGAGAAAAAAGAAGACTATGCCTTCGCCATATGAATATTAAGTAATAATAGCATGGCACTTCGAATTCGATATGCAAAATTTTTGTCTTGTTTTTTTTTTCAAAAGATTCGATTATGTATCGAGAGAGTAGTATGAGATAAAAGGTATTTCCGATTTCTCTTATCTATCGGGAGTCCAGTTCAGCGTCACAAACTTTTTTGTTTTCACACCGAAGGGCTCTTAACAATATTTATGTTATAAAAAAAGAGGGCGAAAAAAAAAACAAGATTTTTCCTTATTTGATTGGATCAAAAAGAAACTTTGGGATTGCTGAATCAAAGACAAAAAAAAGAATCCATTTTAAAATAGAAAGCAACGGAGCCATCATAGTATTTTTTAACTCCTCTGAAAGGAAGGGTGGCAATTTGATCATTTATCCATCTGGGTCTGATAGATTCTATTTTTCTCTTTCTTCAATGGAAGGTAAGGGTCAATTTTATTGTAGAGCCGTATGCAATGCACAAAAGATAATGCCCGTACGGTTGTTCAATTCTATCTTTTTTTTTCCTATTATTCTTTATCTTTCTTTCTTTTCTCTTCGTTTCATCACGCGAGATAGAGAACTGTTATATCATCAGGGTAATGATCCATCAACCTGCTAGTTCTTTTTATGAGGCACAAACGGGAGAATTTATCCTGGAAGCGGAAGAACTGCTGAAACTACGCGAAACCCTCACAAGGGTTTATGTACAAAGAACGGGCAAACCCTTATGGGTTGTATCTGAAGACATGGAAAGAGATGTTTTTATGTCAGCAACAGAAGCCCAAGCTTATGGAATTGTTGATCTTGTAGCAGTTGAATGAAAATAAGATGGATTTTCTAAAAATCCGTGATTTGAGATTTTATCTACGAGTTTAATATTCTATTAAATAGAAATAATTCATAATCATCCGGTTAGGATCAATCTAAACCAGCCCATTATGTATATGATTCAACATGCCAACTATTAAAC